TGGATGTAATGACTCAACAAAATCTAGAGAAAGAAGTTGTTCTTCGGACAAAATAAGTCTAAAGAAAGAAAAATTGTTTGATTTAGGAAATACCCATTCGAAATTGTTTTTTTTGAGTCCGGTTGCGAGGTCTGAATAGTAGGTATGAATCATAGTTCAAATATTTCTTTTCTTAATCTATTCTATATATTCCGTGTTCCAGATATTAGAATAAATATCCGACGGGGTAGAATCATCTTGATAGAGATGACAGGACCCTTCTCTGTATTATCAATAGGATCAATTATAACAAGTCACACGCTCATATTCCGGAAATACCGAAAAAAAAGAAATCCCACAGTCGAACTACCAGAATGGTCTATAAATCCGAGTCTTAAGTCATTTTTTTGCTAGGGCTTCGTAGTTCTTATAAACCTAACTCATTGAAATTCCATCCAGTAAAACGGAAGAATTATAAATTTCCAAAATAATAGATAGGAATATCGCAAATAGAGCCATTGCGACTCCCATAAGTGGCGTAGTCCCCCAGCCCGGAGCCACTTTACCATATTCCGAGTTCAATGGTTTCAATAAATTCCCTACGGTAGTTTGTCTTGGCCTAGATCTAGAACTACCCTCAACAGTTTGTGTAGCCATAAATCCTATTTAATCATTGGTTGAGATCTGTTGACTTTGTATACCATTTCGTTGTAGTTGTAAATAAACGATCTTATCGTAGATCCGTTGTGATCTTGAAATTATCTAAAAATGGAAACAGCAACCCTAGTCGCCATCTTCATATCTGGTTTACTTGTAAGCTTCACGGGGTACGCCTTATATACCGCTTTTGGGCAACCCTCTCAACAACTAAGAGATCCATTCGAGGAACACGGGGACTAGACTAGTTGAAGTAATGAGCCTCCCGATATGGGAGGCTCATTACTTCAGTTGATATAATGAAAAATCATTTCATTTTTTAGTCGGAACCTTAGGCGGTTCTCGAAAAAAGATAGCGAAAAAAATTATCCCTAAAGTCGAGACTAAAAGGAATGTATAAACCAATGCTTCCATAGATTTGATCGTGGTTTAAAATTATAGCTTTCACACCTATTCGTTTGAGTGGAATCATTTACCATACCATAGAAAAAGGGGGAACGAATCAAAGAAAAGAAGGTGATTCAAGTCAATATTTCTCGGGTACCTTATTCAAATTCAAATAAAAAAAAAAAATAGAGGCAAAAAATACCAGAACAATCTTGTATCAAACTACCTGTCTCCTTGTAGTTGGATCTCCAAGTTTTTGGAATGTTCCAAATTCCACTTGAGCATCCAAATCTGGATCAATACCAGCAAAAACATCTCTGAACAAGGTTCTAGCGCCATGCCAAATGTGTCCGAAAAAGAAGAGCAAAGCAAACGTAGCATGTCCAAAAGTGAACCAACCCCTTGGACTGCTACGAAAAACACCATCGGATTTCAAAGTAGCCCGGTCTAATTCAAAAATTTCACCTAATTGTGCGCGTCTAGCATATTTTTTCACAGTAGCAGGATCACTATAACTGACTCCATTGAGTTCGCCACCATAGAACTCAACGGTTACACCTACTTGTTCAACACTATACTTTGATTCTGCCCTTCGAAAAGGAACATCTGCCCTCACAATTCCGTCTCCATCTACCAAAACGACCGGGAATGTTTCAAAAAAAGTAGGCATACGACGTACAAAAAGTTCGCGCCCTTCTTTATCTCTAAAGACGGGGTGTCCCAACCATCCAACAGCTATTCCATCCCCGCTGTCCATTGAACCTGCTCTGAATAATCCCCCCTTTGCCGGATTATTACCAATGTAATCGTAAAAAGCTAATTTTTCGGGAATTTTAGACCAAGCTTCTGATAAACTTAGATTTTCGGCTAGTCCGGCACCAACTCTTCGATATATTTCTTGCTGGAAGTATCCCTGATCCCACTGATAACGAGTAGGACCAAATAACTCGATTGGGGTCGTTGCTGAACCATACCACATAGTTCCAGCAACAACAAAAGCTGCAAAAAAAACAGCAGCGATACTACTAGAAAGTACAGTTTCAATATTGCCCATACGTAATCCTTTGTATAGACGTTGAGGCGGACGGACACTAAGATGGAATAGGCCCGCTAATATGCCCAGTGTACCCGCTGCAATATGATGAGAGGCGATTCCCCCCGGAACAAAAGGATCAAAACCTTCCGCGCCCCACGCTGGACTTACAGATTGTACTTTTCCAGTTAGTCCATAAGGATCAGACACCCATATTCCAGGACCATATAAGCCTGTTACATGAAATGCGCCAAAACCAAAGCAAGCCACCCCTGAGAGAAATAAATGAATTCCAAAGATCTTGGGCAAATCCAAAGAGGGTTTTCCCGTACGTTCATCACAGAATATTTCTAGGTCCCAATATACCCAATGCCAGATGGCCGCCAAAAAGCACAAGCCAGAAAACACAATATGTGCCCCAGCCACGCCTTCATAACTCCAAATACCCGGATTCGTTATAGTTCCTCCTGAAATACTCCAACCACCCCACGAATTGGTTATTCCTAAACGAGTCATGAAGGGTATAACGAACATACCTTGTCTCCACATTGGATCAAGGACGGGGTCAGAGGGATCAAAAACCGCCAATTCGTATAGAGCCATCGAACCGGCCCAACCAGAAACTAGAGCCGTATGCATTATATGGACAGAAAGCAATCGGCCGGGATCATTCAATACTACAGTATGAACACGATACCAAGGCAAACCCATGGAAATACCCCTTTTTCAAAGAAAAATAGACACTATGTAACTTTATCGCATTGCACTATGTACCTAACCTTTTCAGCGAATTCTGTATGAGAAAAGGTTACTATTTTTTCGATTCCGTTGAAAATAACGGCGGAATTCCGTTCGTAAGAACAAAGAGAAGCAGATCTATTCTATACCCGATAAGTACCAATACGCAATGGGGGCATTGGTCCCATTGCGTGGGAACGAATGCATGTATACTTGTTTATTATTCGAACGATCGATCCCTTCATTAAAATTTTGATTTATTCATTATGTCTTCCCCTAAAAACCTTCCAATGTATGTATAAACTACAATAAACAGAAAAAAAAAATAATAATGAAGACAATAAAAAACTCATTCTTACGTTTCCGTATTAAAGTGAAGTATAGTACTTAATTTTTTTCTTTAATTTAATGCCCATTGGTGTTCCAAAAGTACCTTTTCGGAGTCCTGGAGAGGAAGATGCAGTTTGGGTTGACGTATAGTGCGACTTGTCAGACATATTGGGTCATATGGGATTTACCCGTTTTCTCCACCGATCGAGATATCCTCTGTTTCGCCCAAGAAATATTGTATTGATTGAAGAATCAATTATTCGGAGCGTGAAGTGAAATTAGATCAATTTCTATTGAGGATCAATATTATCAATTATAAGAATTTATGGTTGACTTGGACTAAGAAAATCAAGTATCCAGGCTCCATTCAGAAAATACCAAATTGGTAATAGTAATATATGTACAATTACCGCTTGTAGCATAGACGATTCTTATACTTAATTATAGGGGCGATCTCAAACTGCCATGCCAACCAGTATTATGAATACATCGAATAGTTTGGGGGAGGCGTGAAAGGAATTGAAAAAAGTCGTAGCAAAAAGAAGTGGTACTGAGATCATTTGTCCTATATGTGCAAATATAATTCGGATAGATCTTTCCCCGGAGTAGAACATGAACCTAAAAGAATTGAAAGGACCCAGTCAGGAACAAGAAAATTACATCGTGATTTGAATCTCGACGAAACAATACATCAATGAGAGGTTAATTCAATAAGTTCACTAAATTCTTTTTTTTTTAGGGAAGGGGGCCAAAACTCATGTTTTTTTTGAAAAATAGAAGAAAAAATCCCTTTCATTAGAAAAACAGAAATCTGTTACAAAAAAAAAGAGATAGGATTGGAATCGACACATTGATTCTTTTTTTCGCAATTTTTTTGAACCGTATGCATCCAAAGATGCACGTACGGTTTAAAAGGGATACAATTTTGTCCTAATCAACCGACTTTATCGAGAAAGATTACTTTTTTTAGGCCAAGAAGTTGATAGCGAAATCTCAAATCAACTTGTTGGTCTCATGGTATATCTCAGTATAGAAGATGATACTAAGGATCTTTATTTGTTTATAAACTCCCCCGGCGGATGGGTAATACCAGGAATAGCCATTTATGATACTATGCAATTTGTTTCGCCCGATGTACATACAATATGCATGGGATTAGCCGCTTCAATGGGATCTTTCATTCTGGTCGGAGGAGAAATTACCAAACGTCTAGCATTCCCTCACGCTTGGCGCCAATGAGTTTTTATTTGAAAAAAGGAAGAAGACTATGCCTTCGCCGTATCGAATATGAATAATAGGTAATAATAGCATGGCACTTCGAGTTCGATATGAACAAACTATTATTGTTTTTCCTAACATGAGATTTTGTATCGAGATAGTAGTATGAAACAAAGGTTATTTCCGATTTGATCTTCTGTGTCGGGAGTACATTTCAGCGTCACAAACCATTTTTCTTCCACACCAGAAGTATCTTTCTGATATTTATCTTACAAAAAAAAGAATACGAAAATGAAAAAAAAAAAAAAGATCATTTTTCCTTATTTGATCGTATCAAAAAGAAACTTTGGGATTGCTAAATTACAGACGAGATAAATATAGAAAGCAACAGAACCATCATAGTATTTTTTTTTTGACTCCTACAATACGAAAAGAAGGGTGGTAAATGGATCATTCAACGATCTGAATCGGATGGATTCTTTTTTTTTGCTTCGATATAGAATAGAAGGGAAGAAAAAGGAAATTCCATTGCGGAGCCGTATGCAATGCACAAAAGATGCCTGTACGGATGTTCAATTCTATTTGTTTTTTTCTTCTTTTTTTTTAGCCCTTACTTTAGCCCAATCATTCGAGATAGAAGAACCGTTCATGCACGATG